TTATACCAATGAGCAAAAAAAGTACAACTTGAACAATGAATTAATAAGTCGAACAAAAGCTCTAGAAAAAGAAAAGGGATTTCTTGCTCTAGATATGCTCGAAAAAAGGACCAGATTATGCAATGATGAAAACGAACAAAAATACTTGCCCAAAACGTATGACCCCTTTTTGAGGGGACCATATCGTGGAACAATAAAAAAATTCTATTCACATATGATCATGAATGATTTAATCACTTCTACAGATACGGAGGATTCCATAGAAATCAATTGGATAAATAAGATTTATGGGCTACTTCCTAATAATTCTAATTATTCCAGAAAATTTGAACATCAAAAGAATCCGCCTGATAGGGAATCATTACTGAATTATATTGGTAATTCCTTAACCTCAATCAAAGAATTTCCCTTTGAGCCTGCACCCATTTTGCATTTTAAAAAATATTCTTTATTGAGAGAGCAAACAAGAATTGATTTTGAAAATCAAACAAAAGCTTTAAAATGGGTATTCGATGTAATTACAACTGATCCAAACGATCAAACAATAATTAGAAATAAATCTATTGGAATAGAAGAAATCCATAAAAGGGTTCCTCGGTGGTCATACAAATTAACTGATGATTTGGAAGAACAGGAGGAAGAAAATGAGGAAGAATCTAAGGAAGATCATGAAATTCGTTCAAGAAAAGCCAAACGCGTAGTAATTTATACTGATAACAATCAGAATACCAACCCTATTACAACTACAAATAATACTAATAATAGTGATCAAGCAGAAGAGGTGGCTTTGATACGTTACTCGCAACAATCGGATTTTCGTCGGGATATAATCAAAGGATCCATGCGTGCTCAAAGACGTAAAACGGTTATTTGGGAAATGTTTCAAGCAAATGTGCATTCTCCGCTTTTTTTGGATCGAATAGACAAAACATTTTTTTTTTCTTCTTTTTATATCTCTGAAATGATGAATCTTATTTTTAGGAATTCGGTGGGGAGAGAACCAGAATTGAAAATTTCACATTTTTATTTTGAGGAGGAAGAGACAAGGGAAAAAGAGAAAAAAAACGAAGAAAAAAAAGAGGAAAATGAACGTATAGTAATATCAGAAACTTGGGATAGCATTATATTTGCTCAAGCAATAAGAGGTTTGATGTTAGTAACCCAATCTTTTCTTAGAAAATACATTGTATTGCCTTCATTGATAATTGCTAAAAATATTGGCCGTATGTTATTATTCCAATTCCCCGAATGGTATGAGGATTTGAAGGAGTGGAATAGAGAAATGCATGTTAAATGCACTTATAATGGTGTTCAATTATCAGAAACAGAATTTCCCAAAGATTGGTTAACAGACGGTATTCAGATAAAGATTCTATTTCCTTTCTGTTTGAAACCTTGGCGAAGATCTAAAATACGATCTCATCCTAGGGATCAAATAAAAAAAAAAGGAAAAAAAGACAATTTTTGTTTTTTAACGGTTTGGGGAATGGAAGCGGAATTCCCTTTTGGGAATCCCCGAAAACGACCTTCCTTTTTTGAACCCATTTATAAAGAACTCCAAAAAAAAGTTAGAAAAGTTAAAAAGGATTTCTTTCTACTTCTAAAAGTTTCAAAAGAAAAAACAAGATGGATCATTAAAATACTTCTAGTTCTAAAACGAATAATGAAGGAAATTCAAAAAGTAAACCCAATATTCTTATTTGAATTGAGCAAGGTGAAAGTATATGAAACGGCTGAAAATGGAAAAGATTCCGAAATAAATAATAAGATTATTCACAAATCAACCATTCAAATCCAATCCATGAATTGGACAAATTATTCACTCATAGAAAAAAAGATGAAAGATCTTTCTGATAGAACAATCACAATCAGGAATCAAATAGAACGAATAACAAAAGACAAGAAAAAAATAATTCTAACTTGTGATGATAAAAGATCGAAATCACAGAAACATATTTGGCAGATATTCCAAAGAATAAATATACGATTAATACGTAAATCACATTATTTTATGAAATCCCTGATTGAAAATATATATATAGATATCTTGCTATGTATGATTACCATTCACAGGATCTATTTCCAACTTTTCTTTGAATTAACAAAAAAAATAATCAATAAATCCGTTTACAACGATCAAACAAATCAGGAAGGAATTGATGAAAGAGATCAAAATACAATGAACTTTTTTTCCACTATAAAAAAGTCCTTTTCGAATACTAATATTAGTAATAGTACAAAAATGTATTATGACTTATCCTCCTTGTCCCAAGCATATGTATTTTACAAATTATCACAAACCCAATTACTTAACAAGTATCAATTGAAATTTCTACTTCAATATCAGGGGACTTATCCTTTTATTAAGGATAAAATCAAGGATTATTGTATGACACGAGGAATATTTGATTACAATTCAAGACATAAGAAAATTCATAAGTCTGGAATGATTGAATGGAAAAACTGGTTAAAGGGGCATTATCAATACAATTTATCTCAAACCAAATGGTCGCGGTTAGTACCACAAAAATGGCGAAATAGAATCAATCAACGTTATAGGATTCAAAATAAGGACTCAATTAAAGCAGATTCATATAAAAAAGAAAAAGACCAATTAATTCATTACGAAAAACAAAATTACTATGCAGCGGATTCATTGACAAATCAAAAAGAAAAATGGAAAAAACACTACAGATATGATCTTTTATCACATAAATATATGAACTATGGGGATAAGGAGGATTTTGATATTTATGGGTCAAGATTACAAGTAAACGGGGTTCACAAAATTCCATATAATTTCAATAAACCAAAATCCGAATCATTTTATGTATTGGTAAGTACAGCTATTAGTGATTATCTAGAAGAAGGATATATTATTGATACGCATAAAAATCTAGATAGAAAATATTTTGATTGTCGAATTCTCCACTTTTGTCTTAGAAAAAATATCGATATTGGGACCTGGACCAATACACATATCGGTACCAAAATTGATAAAAATACTAAGACTGAAAAAAAAATCAACAACAAAAACAAATTGAAAAAAAAAGATATTTTTTCTCTTACGATTCATCAAGAAATCAACCCATCCAATCAAAAAAGTATTTTTTTTAATTGGATGGGAATGAATCAAGAAAGAGTTTATCATACCATATCAAATCTAGAATCTTGGTTCTTCCCAGAATTTGTCTTACTTTTTGATGCATATAAGATTAAACCATGGATTATACCAATCAAATTACTTCTTTTTGACTTTTATTTTTATAAAAATAAAAGTCAAAATAAAAACATCAATATAAATAGAAAAAATAATCTTCAGATGATATCTCATCAAAAAAAATATCTTAAATTAGAAAATTCCAACCAACAAAAAAATGAGCAACAGGACCAAGTAAATCTTGTATCAGATCTACGAAAAGAAAACAAAAAAAAAGATATTGAAGAGAATTATGCGAGATCAGACATTACCATTAAAAAAGGTAAGAAGAAAAAACAATCCAAGAAAAACAAGGAAGCAGAACTAGATTTCTTCCTGAAAAAATATTTCCTTTTTCAATTAAGATGGGATGACTCCTTGAACCAAAGAATGATCAATAATATCAAGGTATATTGTCTCTTACTTAGACTGATAAATCCAAAAGAAATTGCTATATCCTCAATTCAAAGAGGAGAGATGCATCTGGATGTAATGCTAATTCAGAAAGATCTAGCTCTTACAGAATTGATAAAAAAAGGAATATTAATTATCGAACCAATTCGTCTATCTATAAAAAGGGATGGAAAATTGATTATATATCAAACTATAAGTATTTCATTGGTCGAGAACAATAAACATCAAACTAATAGAAAATGCATAAAAAAAAGATATATTGATAAGAGGAATTTGGATAAACCCATTGTACGATATGGGAATATGCTTGTGAATGGGGACACAAATTATTATGATTTCCTTGTTCCCGAAAATATTCTATCTCCTAGACGTCGCAGAGAATTGAGAATGTTAATTTGTTTCAATTCCCATAATTGGAATGTTACGGATAGAAATAGAAATCCATTATTTTGCAATGAAAACAACATAAGAAACTCTGGAAAATTTTTGGATGAGGACAAGCATCTTAATACGGATACAAATAAATTCATTAAATGCAAATTTGTTCTTTGGCCCAATTACCGATTAGAAGATTTAGCTTGTATGAATCGCTATTGGTTTGATACCAATAATGGCAGTCGTTTCAGTATGTCAAGGATACATATGTATCCACGATTTAGAATTATTTAATTTAATAGTATATTTCCTATATCATATATATATCTATATTCCGTGACATTTTCGGTATATGAAAGCCGAAAGATGTATGCATATGCTATGTTATATTTTGGTAAATGATACAGATTGAATGGTGTATCCATTCAATTGGATATAGGAATAAATAAATTAGGGGAATCCTTTTTAGATAGAAATAAATTCTTTTCTTTCGTTAATGCGGAAACATATTATCCCTTTCTATCCAAATCAAATTGAAAATTTGATTTGGATAAAATAAAGAAGTAGTATATGAATAAATCCAAATTTTTGTGTGTACTAGATGTGTGTACTAGATTAAAATAACCGGCATAATTCTTTTTTTTTTTATTATTTTTCCTGATCGGAAAAATCCATGAAAAAGAAAGAAAAAGGATAGAAAAATTTTTTATGGTCAAAAATTCATTCATTTCCATTATTCCACAAGAAGAAAAAGAAGAAAACAAAGGTTCTGTTGAATTTCAAGTATTCAGTTTCACCAATAAGATACGGAGACTTACTTCACATTTGGAATTGCACAAAAAAGATTTTTTATCGCAAAGGGGTCTACGAAAAATTCTAGGAAAACGTCAACGGTTGCTGGCTTATTTGTCAAAGAAAAATAGAGTACGTTATAAGAAATTAATTGGTCAGTTGGATATTCGAGAGCCAAAAACTCGTTAATTTAATCGTTTGAATTTTTTTTAGTAGTATTCTATTTTTCATTTTGATGAGTCTCGTTTTGAGGAATTCATGGAATAATGAATTAAGGAAGAAAAGATATGACAGTACCGGTTACAAGAAAAGATCTCATGATAGTCAATATGGGGCCTCACCACCCATCAATGCATGGTGTTCTCCGACTAATCGTTACTCTCGATGGTGAAGATGTTATTGACTGTGAGCCCATATTGGGCTATTTACACAGAGGAATGGAAAAGATAGCGGAAAATCGAACAATTATACAATATCTACCTTATGTAACACGATGGGATTATTTAGCTACTATGTTCACAGAGGCAATAACCGTAAATGCGCCAGAACAATTGGAAAATGTTCAAGTACCTCAAAGAGCTAGCTATATCAGAGTAATTATGCTGGAATTGAGCCGTATAGCTTCTCATTTGTTATGGCTTGGACCTTTTATGGCGGATATCGGTGCACAGACTCCCTTTTTCTATATTTTCAGAGAAAGGGAATTGATATATGATCTATTCGAAGCCGCCACAGGTATGCGAATGATGCATAATTATTTCCGTATTGGAGGAGTAGCTGCTGATCTACCTTATGGATGGATAGATAAATGTTTGGATTTCTGCGATTATTCTTTAACAGGAGTTGTTGAATATCAAAAACTTATTACGTGGAATCCCATTTTTTTGGAACGAGTTGAAGGAGTGGGCATTATTGGTGGAGAAGAAGCTGTAAATTGGGGTTTATCAGGACCGATGCTACGAGCTTCTGGAATCCAATGGGATCTTCGTAAAGTTGATCATTATGAGTGTTACAATGAATTCGATTGGGAAGTCCAATGGCAAAAAGAAGGAGATTCATTAGCTCGTTATTTAGTACGAATCGGTGAAATGAAGGAATCCATAAAAATTATTCAACAGGCTCTAGAAGGAATTCCTGGAGGACCTTATGAAAATTTAGAAGTACGACGCTTTGATAGAGCAAAGAATTCCGAATGGAATGATTTTGAATATAGATTTATTAGTAAAAAACCTTCACCCAATTTAGAATTGTCGAAACAAGAACTTTATGTGAGAGTGGAAGCCCCAAAAGGAGAATTGGGAATTTATTTGATAGGAGATAATAGTGTTTTCCCCTGGAGATGGAAAATTCGTCCACCCGGTTTTATCAATTTGCAAATTCTTCCTCAGCTAGTTAAAAGAATGAAATTGGCTGATATCATGACGATATTGGGTAGTATAGATATCATTATGGGAGAAGTTGATCGTTGAAATGATAATTGATACGACAGAAGTACAAACTATCAATTCTTTTTCTACATCGGAATTTTTAAAAGAAGTGTATGGACTAATATGGATTGTACCCATTTTGACCCTTATATTGGGAATAACAATGGGGGTACTAGTAATTGTGTGGTTAGAAAGAGAAATATCTGCAGCGATACAACAACGTATTGGGCCTGAATATGCTGGTCCGTTGGGAATTCTTCAAGCTATAGCGGATGGGACTAAACTACTTTTTAAAGAGGACCTCCTCCCATCTCGAGGAGATATTCGTTTGTTTAGTGTGGGACCGTCTATAGCGGTTATATCAATTCTACTAAGTTATTTAGTAATTCCTTTTGGGTATCGTCTTGTTTTAGCCGATCTCAGTATAGGTGTTTTTTTATGGATCGCCATTTCTAGTATTGCTCCTATTGGGCTTCTTATGTCAGGATATGGATCGAATAATAAATATTCCTTTTTAGGTGGTCTACGAGCTGCTGCTCAATCTATTAGTTATGAAATACCATTAACTCTATGTGTGTTATCAATATCTCTACGTGTGATTCGTTGGAATATGAACTTTGAACCTCTCTTCTAGAAATAAAAGAAAAAGGAAAGAGGTTCAATGTATTGAATAGATGTTTTCATTTTTTTTATTCAGCATTCGGGTTGATGAGTTAAACCAGATAGTTATATGAGTGAAACTAAACAGCTTCCAAATTTGTAGTAAGAAGAAACAATCTCATTCCCTATGTACAAGAATAAAGTTGAAGTAAAAATAAGCAGTGTAAACTGCTTACCCCAAGATTAAGATTTTTTGATTAGTCATCATATCTTGAAGCGGGCGCAAACAAAAGATCAACTGTATGGAGTTTCTACTACTGTCTCATATGTATTACTATACCGGGGATCAATCAAAAGTCAGTGGACGGTTAGGAACACCAAGGTACACAAAGGATTAGTAATGGAGATAATGTAAGGTATCAAAAAAGAGGTATTTCTTCATAAAACGAATCATAATAAGGACTTGAAATTGGTAGAAATGATCAAGTAGTACTTCCCTACGATTCCGATCTAGAGTATGCTCCTATTCACTGGTTAAAGAAATGACTATCAAGAACGAATTAATTCTTTATTTTATTTTTGAGTATCCTCCTCTGAGACAGAAGAACAGGAAAAAAGAAATGGAATGCAGTAATTGAATGAATAATAAAAAAAGGGGATCCTTATTTATTCTTTTCTCTATCCATATTCATACATATCGAATTCTTATCACGATTCATGAACTAATGACTAATTCTTTTTATTTTGTATTGATTGATATAAGGAGTATTTTATTGAAATATTAAGTTATTACCGAACAAAGAGAAATTTTTATTGTAAAGGATGAGATCAATTCGGAAGCACTTTTTTTCTTATTCTAGCAGACAGAATTCCATTGGTCTAATTTGGGACTTTCCGATGTATCTTTATTCTATCCATCCAAAGATGGTGATAATACCGAACCCGTCCTTACATTTTTTTGTGGCCATCGAGGAGCCGTATGAAGCTGAGGTCTCACGTACGGTTTTGAAATAGCGATGGGAACAGTGATGTTATTATCGACTATGATTATCTAACAGTTCAAGTACAGTTGATATAGTTGAAGCACAGTCAAAATATGGTTTTTGGGGGTGGAATCTGTGGCGTCAGCCTATAGGATTTATTGTTTTTCTAATTTCTTCTCTAGCCGAATGTGAGAGATTGCCCTTTGATTTACCAGAAGCGGAGGAGGAATTAGTAGCAGGTTATCAAACCGAGTATTCGGGTATCAAATACGGTTTATTTTATCTTGCTTCTTACCTAAATTTATTAGTTTCTTCATTATTTGTAACAGTTCTTTACTTAGGTGGGTGGAATTTACCTATTCCGTATATATCCATTTCTGAGCTTTTCGGAATAAAAAAAATCGCTGGCATTTTTGGAATGACAATGGGTATCCTTATTACATTAACTAAAGCTTATTTGTTTCTCTTCATTTCTATCACAACAAGATGGACTTTACCTAGAATGAGAATGGACCAGTTATTAAATCTTGGATGGAAATTTCTTTTACCTATTTCTCTAGGTAATCTGTTATTAACAACCTCTTCCCAACTTGTTTCATTATAAATAAGAGAATACGATAACACTATTTTAGATTCATAATCTCTATCAAACAAGAGAAAGAAACGTCAAATTTTTCATGTATATCTACAATATGTTCCCTATGGTAATTGGGTCCATGAATTATGGTCAACAAACAATACGAGCTGCAAGGTACATTGGTCAAAGTTTCATAATTACCTTATCCCACACAAATCGTTTACCTGTAACTATTCAATATCCTTATGAAAAATCGATCACATCAGAACGTTTCCGGGGTCGAATCCACTTTGAATTTGATAAATGTATTGCTTGTGAAGTATGTGTTCGTGTATGCCCGATAGATCTACCCGTTGTTGATTGGAGATTTGAAAGAGATATTAAAAAGAAACAATTACTTAATTATAGTATAGATTTCGGGGTTTGTATATTTTGTGGTAACTGTGTCGAGTATTGTCCAACAAATTGTTTATCAATGACTGAAGAATATGAACTTTCTACTTATGATCGTCACGAATTGAATTATAATCAAATTGCTTTGGGTCGATTACCAATCTCAATAATTGGAGATTACACAATTCAAACAGTTATGAATTCGACTCAAATAAAAATAGACAAAGATAAACCCTTTGATTCAAGAACAATTACCGATTACTAAGATTTTGTTTTGATATAAAGGATCCAAGCTTTTTATTTTGGGTAGTCAGTAACTACAAATAAAAACTAATGATTGTTGAGAATCACTCTTTGATTTAAACTAAAAATATATTTTTCGTGATGATTTCAAAATAGCAAATTTCAACTACTTTTTTCCTTTTTTTTTTCTTTCGGATAAATATAAATAAAGTAGGGTTGGCTCGATAATTTTATCTATATCTACATTAATCCATATTCAAATTCAATTCAATTATAAATGTATCATATACAATATTATATACAAGAAAACAAAAATAGGGTAACCCCTTTTCCTTTCCTGGACCATTTATTTAGTAAAGTTAAAGTAAGGTCATGAAATAGTTAAAGTTATTTATTTTGTATTTTATACATAATGGATTTACCTGGACCAATACATGATATTCTTGTTGTATTTCTGGGGTCAATTCTTGTATTAGGGGGTCTGGGGGTAGTATTATTTACCAATCCAATTTATTCTGCCTTTTCATTGGGATTGGTTCTTGTTTGTATATCCTTATTCTATATTTCATCAAACTCCTATTTTGTAGCTGCCGCACAGCTCCTTATTTATGTGGGAGCCATAAATATCTTGATCATATTTGCTGTAATGTTCATGAATGGTTCAGAATATTCCAATAATTCCTATTTTTGGACCATTGGAGATGGGGTCACTTTGATGGTTTGTACAACTATTCTTTTTTCACTAATTACTACTATCCCAGATACGTCATGGTACGGAATTATTTGGACTGCAAGGTCAAACCAGATTATGGAACAGGACCTAATAAATAACGTTCAACAAATTGGGATTCATTTATCAACAGATTTTTATCTTCCGTTTGAACTCATTTCAATAATTCTTTTAGTTTCCTTGATAGGTGCAATTACTATGGCTCGGCAATAAGCAATAAAAATACTTAACTTATAATGATTCCCAATTCTTAGAATTCTAACTAAATTAGAAATAAATAAATAGAAATTTTTAGTTAAATCTATCTACCGTCAATATCTTCTTTTGTTGTGTAATTGTTCTATTCTAATCAATTGAATCGGTTGAATTGTTGTTCATATTGAAATGAATCGAGATTGATAAGGAGTTAGTCAATGATGTTTGAGCATGTCCTTTTTTTGAGTGTTTATTTATTTTCTATCGGTATCTATGGATTGATCACAAGTCGAAACATGGTTAGAGCGCTTATGTGTCTTGAGCTTATACTAAATTCGGTTAATATCAATCTTGTAACATTTTCTGATATATTTGATAGTCGCCAATTAAAAGGAGACATTTTCTCAATCTTTGTTATAGCCATTGCAGCTGCTGAAGCAGCTATTGGACTTGCTATTGTTTCGTCGATCCATCGTAACAGAAAATCAACTCGTATTAATCAATCGAATTTGTTGAATAATTAGTGATAATCATCATAGAATTGAAATACTATTTTTTATTGAATTTGAATGCAATTCAATAAAATTGAATTGCATTTTTATATTTATATTGAAATAATGATGACCGATTTGTTGGCCAATTAATTTTAATTCGCATGTGCAACTCGTATCATCATAATTGTTGAAACGAAAATCAAAGTGTCTTGACCTTTTCTCATAAACAGATTGATTTAAGAAATATATTGATTGTTTTTAATAAACCACTGTTTCGTCTGGTGTCTACAATATTACAATATATAATATATGATTCATTTACTACTAATTTGATTTGACCAGATCGAAAATCTTTTATGTTCAAAACTGTAATTTATAGATCCAATGTCACATTCAGTAAAAATTTATGATACATGTATAGGGTGTACTCAATGTGTACGAGCTTGCCCCACAGATGTATTGGAAATGATACCTTGGGACGGATGTAAAGCCAAGCAAATAGCTTCCGCACCAAGAACCGAGGACTGTGTAGGTTGTAAGAGATGTGAATCTGCCTGCCCAACAGATTTTTTGAGTGTCCGTGTTTATTTAGGGCCTGAAACAACTCGCAGCATGGCTCTATCTTATTGATACGTTACAAAAAACTCCACTTGAATCATTTGTGATTCCTCTTTACCGACAAAAGCCCGTGCTCGACAAAATATATTATTTTGAGGACGGGCTTTTCTGGTCAAAATGTATCTTGTCTTTATCACGAGTTATTTTCCTTGGTTAACAATACTTGTTGTTTTACCGATATTCGCGGGTTCCTCAATTTTCTTTTTCCCTCATAGAGGGAATAAGATGTTTAGGTGGTATACTATATGTATATGCTTATTAGAACTCCTTCTAACGACTTATGCATTCTGTTATCATTTCCAATTGGATGATCCATTAATGCAATTGAAGGAAGATTCTAAATGGATAGATGTTTTTGATTTCCACTGGAGACTAGGAATCGATGGACTTTCCATAGGACCCATTTTACTGACAGGATTTATCACTACTTTAGCAACTTTAGCAGCTTGGCCAATTACTCGAAATTCGCGGTTGTTCTATTTCCTGATGCTAGCAATGTACAGCGGTCAAATAGGATTATTTTCCTCTCGAGACTTTTTACTTTTTTTCATCATGTGGGAGTTAGAATTAATTCCTGTTTACTTACTTTTATCCATGTGGGGGGGAAAGAAACGTCTCTACTCGGCTACAAAGTTTATTTTGTACACTGCAGGGGGTTCCGTTTTTTTCTTAATAGGAGTTCTAGGTATGGGTTTATATGGTTCCAATGAACCAACATTAGATTTTGAAAGATTAATTAATCAATCATATCCTGTGGCATTGGAAATAATATTCTATTTTGGCTTCCTTATTGCTTATGCTGTCAAATTGCCGATTATACCCCTACATACATGGTTACCTGATACCCATGGAGAAGCACATTACAGTACATGTATGCTTTTAGCTGGAATCCTATTAAAAATGGGCGCATATGGATTGATTCGGATCAATATGGAATTACTACCCCACGCTCATTCTATATTTTCTCCTTGGTTGGTGATAATAGGAACAATGCAAATAATCTATGCAGCTTCAACTTCTCTTGGTCAACGTAATTTTAAAAAGAGAATAGCCTATTCCTCTGTATCTCACATGGGTTTCACAATTATAGGAATTGGTTCTATAACCGACATGGGCCTCAATGGAGCTATTTTACAAATGCTCTCTCATGGATTTATTGGTGCTGCACTTTTTTTCTTGGCGGGAACGAGTTGTGATAGAACACGTCTTGTTTATCTCGAAGAAATGGGAGGGATATCTATCCCAATGCCAAAAACATTTACCATGTTCAGTAGCTTCTCGATGGCTTCTCTTGCATTGCCAGGAATGAGTGGTTTTGTTGCGGAATTTGTAGTATTTTTTGGACTAATTACTAGTACAAAATATCTTTTAATGTCAAAAATGCTAATTACTTTTGTAATGGCAATTGGAATGATATTAACTCCTATTTATTTATTATCTATGTTACGTCAGATGTTTTATGGATACAAGTTATTTAATATTCCAAACTCAAATTTTTGGGATTCTGGACTACGAGAACTTTTTCTTTCAATCTGTATCTTTCTACCCGTAATAAGTATTGGTATTTATCCCGATTTTGTTCTCTCGTTATCAGTTGACAAGGTACACGCTATCTTATCCAATTATTATCATAGATAGTGTTTCATTAATGAAACGGAAGGAAAGTCTTATAATTCTTTGAATTTAATATTTTGAAAATCGTTTGCTGTACTGTATAATGAAAAAAGAAATAAAATGAATAAGAATTGTAATTAGATACATCTCGAGTTTTTGAGAACCGTTTGAATCAAGGAATCATTCAAATTTAAATGGTTCTCAAAAACTCATAAAAACAAACTTTCGTTATATATGGGATGATGTTTTTATCTTATGTATTCTTCATGTAGTTTATTCAATTAGATGTTTATGTGAATGAACCATAACTATGTAGACCTATTCCTAATAGATTGATCCCAAAATAGCATATCCAAATTATAATAAATCCTATAGAAGCTACAAGTGCCGAATTCGTACCTTTCCAATTTATATTTGTTCTAGTATGTAAATAAATCGCGAATATGGTCCAAGTAATAAATGCCCAAGTTTCCTTGGGGTCCCAATTCCAATAGGATCCCCATGCCTCATTAGCCCATACTGCTCCACAAAGAATACCTATGGTTAAAAAGGTAAACCCTAGACTAATGACACGATAACTCCAATAATCCAAACGCTCAGTTAATTGATATTTGTAATAATTTCGAAATGAAGGAAAAGAAGTGTTTTTAAAAACACTTCTTTTTTCATTCAAATGTTCAATCTCACCAAAGAAAAATGACTTAATTAATAAATTATTGCTTTTACAAAAAATTTTGATGTTTTTTCGAAATGTAATGACTAGAAGAGCGACTGATAATAATGATCCGCATAAAAGAGCTGCATAGCTCAATAACATCATACTTACGTGCATCATTAACCACTGAGATTGTAGAGCAGGTACTAATATTGCGGATTGATGCATTTCAGTTGAAAGACCCGACATGGCAAAGCCTTGAGTAAAAATGGTACTTGGTGCAATTATTGTGCTTAAATCGTTTTTAAGGTTACGTATCTTGGGAATCATATGAATAATGAAGAAACTACACGAAAGGAAGATTAATGACTCGTATAAATTACTTAATGGAAAATGTCCCGAAGAAATCCAACGAGAAACTAATAATCCTGTTATAGAGAAAAAGGTAGCTATCATCCCTTTTTCTGATGAATCACGTAATCCTACAATTTTGTGGACTAATAAGGTCATCAAATGAATCATAATCACAATTGAAATGATCGAAAAAGAGATATGAGTTAATATATGTTCTAAAGTCGCAAATATCATAAAAGGGGTCCCATTACAGAATTGGAAATCGCGAATTGAATACATTTTAGGATCTATTGTATCTCTTTTAGAAGATGCCGCCACTCGGACTCGAACCGAGATGCTTTAGCACTGCTTCCTAAGAGCAGCGTGTCTACCGATTTCACCACGGCGGCTTACTTGAAATAATAATAGTCAATTCATGTTGAATCGTCGAGATTCAAGGATTCAATATAGTTTAGGAAACATTAATTAGAATCAATGAATAAAGACTGGTTTGTGGTTTAAATATTTGAATCTTCTTTAAATATTTGAATCTTCAATAACTACCTAGGTAGTATCGTCGTGGGTTTTTTAACAATCAACTTTCATGTACTAGAAACTAAGTTTTCTCCAAACAGTTGGAACTCCATAGTTTTTTCTCGGTTGAGGTATAAAACTAAGAATTGTCTTTTTTCTATATTTTTTTATGATTTGTTTTTCATTTATCTGATTTCATGGATTCAAATGAAAAAGATTGAGTTTTTTTTTTCAATGAACAAAATCAAATAACTAGGATTTCATATCTATCACAATTTCATCATTAAATACAAATAATTTGTTATTTTTCTAATGATTTCGATACCTTAGTATATTAAAATTAAAGTATTAATATTCTTTATTGCGCATATAATTTATAATTTATAATACCATTTACAAAACCAATTAAGTTTTGGGATAGGCATATAACAAAAGAGTTTCAATCTCTATCACAATTGTACTTTTCACAATAGAAAAGTACAATTGCGATAGGGAAAAAATATTACTTAGAACCCAATATACAAAAAACTCTTATTCTATATATCACAGCAGTGAGTTCTAAGTAATATTGAGAAATTCAATACAGAAAAATACATTAGTTAACATTCATCTTACAAAATTTGAGGTTCTTTAGGCTATATCAATTGAGATTATTCTAAGACTTTATTATTTGTTTGTCGCACAAAAAAACTTTTTGAATGCCCGGTGGAAACCGATTTCGCTAAAGAAAAAGTTTTTACTGCAACTAAATATCCTTTTTTCTTCCAAATATTTCTACGAATACGTTTTTTTGACATAGAAGTACGTTTTTTTGGAACTGCCAT